CCGAATAGAACAGCATCCCTGAACAATTCATTCAACAGGCGCATTGTTTTCAAGAATAGATAGATGACATAGAGTAAGCCCGATCTCCGCGGAATATATAATCATCAAAATCCATGTCTGGAGGCCGTATTCTCTGGGGTGGGGTCAAGCAAGTGGAACGCCCCGAAGTATATGACAAAGCTCTCCATCCAGATTCCTAACAAAGTCCTCCCGCATTAGGAATAATGGAAATCCTTTTTCCAGCCCCGGCACCTACTGTAAGACGGCCAAAACAAAAGTTGGGAGGCTGCCTAAACTAAAGATAAGCTGCTAAGTAGTGGTGTTTCCACTTCGGCAGGTGCAGAATTTCCGAGTTCCTGCTTCATTGGGCCTTCATTACTCTCTTCTTTCTGCTAGTTGATTCAAAGCAACCTCTGAAAAGTGTCCCCAACACAGCGGAGGGCCATCAGGAACAGGTAAGGCAACCACTTTTCAAAAATGAAAAACCCAGATAAATAAGGAGAAACTTTTACCTACCCTTAAAGGCGTTACGCTCGGGCCTACCTTGGGGTAGTCCCTTGGCCACACTTCAAAAAACTAATAAGTTAAAGTATAATGGGGTGAAAACTATGAACTATGAAGGGCCATAAAAACAAACGAAATTTTGGCCATTTTCTTTGAGTTGAGGTAGGGAGAATAACCATAGGTACCACAAAAAACGATATAGGCCCGCAAGAACCTTTTCGACTTTGATTGCTATGCCCATTTTTTTGCTGCCTGTGGCTAACTAGCCGTTTACTGCATTCCTTTTTTTCTCTTCTCTATCCCGTGGAATTGGGACTGAGGCTGTCCTAGCGGAGCCTTTCTACTCTTGCTGGACTACCTTTCTACCGATCCCATTCCCCAACCTTTCAAAGAGGAGCTCGTGCCTCTCCCGGTGTCTCAAAAGCCCAAGAGTCCGGTAGTGGGTGAGTAGAGTCTGTGCTTTGCTTTGGGGGGCACCGGCAAGAAGCTTCTCGGCCACCCTACTCTGACTTGATTAGCTACTAGTAACTAGGATCATTCAAACAGTCAGTCAGCAATGCGTACTTCTTTCCTAGTTGAGTGGATCTGCGTAGCAGAGCCCAATCTTCTACCACAAGCTCTGACCTGACTGACTTGTTGTACTTGATTCACCCACGTAAATAAACAAGATAAGGGCTTTTATCCCAAGAAGTGAGTCCGCATGTTGGCAAATGATTTGGAATTGGAACTGGCTACAGAGGAAACTGAAGCCCTAACTCCCCAGTCTTTCTATCTTACATCGCCATCGAGCCCTGGCTGTAGAGTTTCTAATCGCAATGGATTTCTGTTTTTTTTGCTTTGGCTTTTCCATTCGCTTCGTTCAATCCTGATCTGGATAGAGAGCTCGGCTTCTATTAGCTTCGAATGGTTTTTTCAAAGAAAGGTTTCGCTATACAACAACAATGAACTCACTTATGATCAAATTGGATGAATCGGTAATCTTTCTCTGTCTTGAGAGAGAGAGTCACTTGTGAGAGCAGAATAAGGATTCATTTTTCATGTGTTCGGTATTTGTCCTTTTCCTGGAAGGCCTCTGCTTTTTGTATTTATTTTGATTTGATGTTACAGTATTATTAGCTTCTTCAGCTTGCTTGTTATCCAACCGGCGAGGGTCAAGTGCTTACCTACCTATTAGAACATGGCTTTAGCAGAGCTTGCCCACCAGCTACAACTTCGTGCATTCGAATAGAAGGAAAAAGAAATTGAAGGCTGCGGAAGAACAGAAAAAAAAGGGCCAGGAAAAAACCCATTAAAAAGAAAGCGAGCATAATCAAAGGCCACCCAAAGAAGCATCCATGGAAAGGCTAGTGATAAAAGCATGAGAGTACGCGTTTTCACAAATGGTATGCCGCAAAATATGGGCGCATTTCTATCGGTAAGCCGTTCAATAGAAGGTAAGTTTCTCAAATGTATTAAGTTAAGTGAAAAAAGGCCTGATTCGCTTTGACACATGCATTAAGTTTCATAAAAAGAATATCAAAAAAATGGATAACGCGTCTTCCTTTGACCAGAGCAGGTTCTTATGATAGGCACAGAGCAAGTGAAGCGAGCCGATAAAGTCTCAGTAGTGGGTCGGAAAAAATGTCAGTGCAGTCCGGCATAAAAGCACCCTTGGTCTGATGTGCTTCCCCCTAAATAAGTCTATGTCATCACAAGAAAGAGTCGTGGGCGATAGAGAAAAAAGCCCAACTGCTTGTCCCAATATATAAATTCTATAGTAAAATTTTCTAGAGGTAAGTGAGGGATGGATCTGTCCTCTTCTTCCCTTAACCAAAGAGTCGTCCCTCTGGAGGTATTTCTTTTCTGCCGTGGGCCAGTGGAAAAAAGAAATCGGCGTAACCGAAGGAAGTTAAATCCCATATTGTCTAAGCGACCTTGCCTCAGAGAATAGGTAGGTGTGTTAAAGGAAACTTGAAATAAGTAGGCTTTGCCGCCCATTATTTTTTAATAGCTTAGTAGCCTTGCACTTCTAAAATAAAAGAAAGATAAGCGTAGCACAGTGAAATAATAACTAAAATAAAATCATCTATAAAAAAAAGAAGCCCCTGAGGCGCTGTACCAAAGGCAACTTTACTTTATAAAAAGTTCTAGTGAGCCCACTTGCCTGAGTAGTATGTATCCGGGGGGTAGAGTAGCAAGTGGGAAAGAAAGAAGTGAGGTTCCTTCCCTCCAGCTTTCAATTGAGCGTATTACTTTAAGTCTCCGGTCCGGGTAAAGCTACTACAATGTAGAGAGACCATGCCAGCTCCTTTCCTCCGCCAGTCGGGAGATTGCCACCAGTTACTTTTATTGAGAAACAGGTCCTTAACGAAAAAAAATCTTTAATCCCCCAGTTACTCGCTTGCCTCTTTCTTATGCATTCTAAACTGCAGCATCTTCTGAACCTCGCCCCGGTCAAAGTCTTTCCTTTAGTCTGGATATGTAGGAGAATCCTTATAGAACAAGGAGGCTCCCCATTTCCCCTAGCGAGGGTATTGGGAAAGCTAGTTCTTCAGTAAATTTAGTTCCTTCCTAAAAGAAAAGCATCCGAGTGGAGCCCCTTTTCCTTTCAACGTGGCCGAATAACTTTCTCTTGCTCTCCCCCTTTATCTTTCTCTCTGTTTCACTCTTCTTTCTTATTATTTCGCTAACTTGCTTGCGGAAAGACTACATACAGTATGGAAAGGTGCTCAGCAGCACGTGAATATCCTAACTTGCCTCGCAACAAGTGACAGCGTTTATTTCATTTATCTATATTATATTAGTTTAGCTTAAACGGAACGAGTGTTCCACAAATCCATCAATAGAACCAAGTTCGGATGAAGTACTTGGTAGGACCGTAGCCCAAGCCACCAGGCGAGGCCGCTAAGGAAGTACATACCACAGTAGAATCATATACAGTGTATAGCTGTAGAAAAGTTTTCGACTAGAGATGGGCTTTATATCTAACAGGTAGTCGGAGTGATCAAAGCGCTCCATCCAAGCTTGCTTTGTCGGACAACCTCGTCATTCCGATACAGAATTCTAAGTAAAGCTATTGACATTCCTTTGTAGCTTTGCCCCTGTAGCCTTAAGTATCGGTTTCCCCCAATCAACTCCAGATTCTGCTAATCAGGCTACACGCTAGGAAGTTGGCTAGTTATATATAGTTGGGCAACCCTTACTGAGTTTAGGTTTAGCTGGTATCACCAACTCACAGGGCATAAGGTTTAAACAAAATAGCCGGGATATCTTCATCCGGGTGGGGGAAAATAGCAGAAATCTTTCTTTGTTGGACAACCAGGGCTGAAAAGTAATCCACAGTCTCCTTTTTCGCTGAACCAGGGAGGGGCATTAGCAGTTGAAGAAAGACAGAATTTATTCCAGTAGCTTTACGACATACATTTCTGAATAGGAAAAGGAAGTATGTGAAATCTTTCCGGGTCATACCCCTAGTTACGAGTCTTTCCTATCCCTGTAGCCCCACTTACATGTCTTTGGCCTTTACTCCCCGATGAACAAATAGAGTCAAAAAGGGGATTCTACTGTACCTATAACAATCACTTACGGCAAATCGAGTACCCGCACTATACGTTTATCTACGGCGTAATCGTTACAAGTTGAGAATTCCATGAAAAGCCTTTCTTTATAGCACGCGCCTAATCTATCAACTAGCGGCGTATACTCCTACTAGTCTGTCAGGGATGAATATGATTGATCTTACCAAGAGGAAGATACTCGCTCTTCTGTCTGGTCCAATACACTAGCATACTTCGTATGGCTCGCTTCACTCTCGTATTGCTCTTGCTTTTGGGTCAAGCGGAAGTCAAATCCTGTTGTTCAGAAATAGGGTAAGGTGGTTTTGGGTCACCCTCATGTAAGCGTAGGCGTGGTCAAAGCCGCAGTTTTCAACCCTTATCCTGTTTGACTTTTCAGCTGTACCCGGCTCGAAGAGAGCGTCAATGTTCCGTCTGATTATGCCAATGGATTGTTACAGGTACCCGGTATGATAACGTATTGTGTCAAGCATGCGGGATGTGAAGCAAAAGGAAGCACTCAACACTACTCTTGGTTTCTGTTAGAATGGCGGGTAAGTAAGACTGGTTAAGTACTCTTCTTCGTGAAGCTAAAGGAAGTGGATTGCTCATAAGAAAAAGAAGTGAAGGTAGCTGAGCTCCAGCCAAGCCTAAGCGATCAAGAATTTCTAGCTAAGTGAAAGAGAGTGAGTTTTCCTCATAGGCATTTGTACCACTGGCGAAGATGACTGGTTATGATGGCCTTTTCTTTGAAAAGATACACTTAGCCGAAGCCTTTTCCACCCCGAGATCCTAGAGTTTCTTTCACGGATTTTATGGTTTTTGCTAAGTCACTACCTCTTTTCTTATGGCTAGGAATGTGCTAGAGTTTGGGAAGGTTGTTATTGGCCTTACTTTACCTACCGTGTTGCCTTACCAACTCCACTAGCTATATGTGCGTTAGTAGGTGGCAGGTTCACCTGGTCTAGTTATGCTCTTTATCTCACAGTCTTATCCACGGGATGCTGACCGATTGACACCTTTTTTTACCAGATGGTTCACTTACGCTACTCATTTATATACCATTCCGGATTTTCTTTTTTACCGTTTTTACCACGCCTCTAGAACCATATATTCTTCTGATCCGATTACGACTCCAAGGGGGTTTTTCCTATGAGCTAATCATAGCTGGAGTTGAACTAACTGTTCACAGGTTCTTATTTAGTCCTGCTTATCACTCCGGAACATATAGTTTCTTGTGGTGGCTAGACACCTCTCCGATAGCCTTCTCAGGTCATCCCAGACAAAGGGTAATAATACCCTCATATGATAGAACAGCTATCTACACTGCTGGTCTGGCCTTATATGTAAAAATTTTGTTGAAGTTTGACATACCGACAAACATTGCTTTCTTTGATCATAGGCAAATTATACTAAAAAGCTACTATATTGATGCTGGTATGGGTCATAGGTTCTATGATTATATGTGGAACAGGTCGGACATATATTCAATCTCAATGTAGCGCAAATTTACTAGAAAGTTTATTTGGAAAAGGTCGGACATATATGCCTATGGTGTTCAGCTTCTAGAACTGCTAACTGGGAAACCACCAGTAGCCCAACAGAGCATAGTTTCGAATGAGCTGCTGGCGTGGGTCCGGTCTGTCAGAGAGGAAGGAGAAAGTGCAGACGATGAAAGACTAAGCATGATTGTGGACATAGCGGCAACATGCATTCAATTGTCTCCAGAGAGTCGACCGACAGCATGGGAGGTTCTGAAGATGATCCAAGAGGTTAAGGAGGCCGAAGCTGGAGACCGGGGAATGAGAGCTCCATACACCATGATGAATGGAGTCTTTCCTCTCGTTTTTTGGTTGTTTGTGTATATACCCAACTGTAGGTCACCTATGTGACCAATCCTAACCATTGGTTTCACAGCACTTAGTAAGCATACGTTTGAAGACCGAGTTGGTTGATTTGGTCTGTCCATTCGCTCTAGGAGGGGCTCGACTTCCTTCGAGCTATGATAAATTAATAGGGGAGCGCCTTCTTGTTTTTTCTGCGATCTCCTTGGCTACAAAGAGAGCTATGGAGCCTAGCTGAAAGCTTGACAAGGCCTATTTAGTGTATTCGGCCACCCAACCACTCGCAGAAAGAATGGGGCATTCAAAACCAGACAGGGATTCCTTCTCCTAGGGTTGCTCTGAGGTAACCGCTCGTCTTGATGCTGGCAATCAAGAAGGCAAAGAGTTGACTTCTACTTCTGAAGTGTACGGAGTTGACCTTCCTTCGCCTATCTCGGATTCTGCTACAGATTGGAAAAAGAGTTCACATTCACTTGGGAATACCAAATATATATAATGCAGTAGAGACAACCACAAGTAGAGGAACGACCGACACAGCTGGCATGCCCCCGCAACCTTCGATCCATCTATCTAACGTTCTACTACAGAACTGAGTTCATCATAGCTGCCAGCCTCGGTAAGGTTAACTAGCAATTTGACTCACAGCACTAAAGATAGCAAAGCGACAATCGGTATGGGTGGAGCCTAGTATAGCTGCGCTTTCTTTTCTTCTTTCTTCTTGGTCTAAGTACCCCTCTCTTTCCAGCACCCTTATAGAGATAGAGAGATTGATTGTGATTGAGTCTTTTTATCATTGACTGGCCCACTATTCACTTTCTTCTTTTTTACTCCCTACTTTCTTATAGAGATGACGAAACGAGGGTTAGTCTTTCTATGGCAAAGGGGTTGTGCGGACCTTACCCAGCCGAGCTCAGCAGACTTTAATCGACCCTCTCTATGCTGAGCACAGGCAACTACGCTGGGACTCTTCACAGTAAAATTTTATACAAAAGTATGCTACACTTTCGAGCTCCCTCCCTTATAGAAATAAAGATTACATAAAAAAAATAAGAGGTAATAAAAAGTATCCCTTACTATTTGGGTGCGAACTGCGGAAGTTTCACTTAGTAGTTTGGCTTATCTATTATTCTCTCTTATCTTCTCTTCTCTACTCTTCTCTGAACTTCATAGTTAGGGCCGGTCTTTTATCCGAAAGTCTTTTAGTTCCTTCCCTTTGTTTGGTCATTTTAGGATTTTACCTTCTCACATAATGATGACTTATGTCATGGTACAGTTCCGTATTACTTGTAGCATGGTGAACATCCGTATTATGAATTCTTTAATCGTTCGTAAAAGAGCTTCTCTCATTTCTTTATTCTCTTTGAATGTTCCTTTTAGATACTCCTCTTACTCGCTGCGCGCCTTGCTACTGTCTAATACTATCGCTACTGGCCTACTCCCCTCGCTCGTCCCCTCGCTCGCTACTGTATTGCTGGCCTAGCCACAAAACAACCTTTACTATAGCCAGCCAAGCACTTTTGCAACTTCCTCATCTCTTAATCAGAAATTCTTTCTTTTTTTGAATCGAAGAGTTCTCTTCGGAATGGCACAAAGCATGATGTGCAACGTGAATCGGTGTTCGATGCTTTTCTTTAAACTGGTTTTTTGCCTCGAATGGCTGCCTGGTCCAAAGGGCGGATTATTGGAGGAGATAGAAATGAACATGATGGTGGCTGTGATCAAGCACCTGATGAGAGTTTTAAGGAAATGAACGTCTGCAAGGCAAAAAAGAAGCCCATCCCTTCGTCCACAAAATCTTCTCTTCCAGGATGTGCAGTTGCTCTAATGGTGTGTATCTTCAACCAAATTGCATTATTCTACTTTTCACTAATGATGTCTAACACCTGATGGTCTGGTCCTAAAAAACTTTAATGTTTCAGCCGGGTCAATATTTCCAGCAATGTTTTTTCTTTTTCTATTTGTATGTATTGTTGCTTATGGTTACAGTCTGTTGGTGTCAAATGTGTAGTCTATGGTTATATACACAGTAGTTCTCTTGGTATGAAATGTTGCTGGAATTCTCTATTAATTCTAGCTTTTGCATTGACGAACAATGTTTGATTTTTTATAAGGTGTGGTTCTTTGAGCACTTAAGGCCAAGGAAATTGGAGAAAGGTACTGGACGTATTCCTAGGTACCTAAATTGGAAATTCGAGCCCAGGGAAAGATTTCGAAAACTGCTCGTAGAAGTCCCTGCTGGCCAAGTCATTTCTGACTCAATCAATAAAGTGTTCGGTGCCTGAAAAGCTAATAAGCTTAACTGGATTTCGTGCATCTAAGTATGTTGCAATTCTTCATCATGAAAGTGATTTTCGCAAACACCACAATCAAGATTTAGCATACCTACTCCAGCAAATGGCCCCAATTTCTAGCAAGTTTCATTTCCCTATTTGCCCACTATGTAATGGATGAAGTTACCGGGCTCGAAAGTCTGGAATATTCACCAAAACATGTGCCTGTTGAGGGTTTGGATGAGGTCACCCCAACCTTGGAAGCAGCATTCTGCCAGGAAGCTTCGAGGGTCGAGATAGAACTCGAGATTCACAGGGACCAGAAGAATGATCCTACAATGAAGCGTTCCAAAGGTATATAAATCGAATATTTTCTATTTCTTAATGCGTGAGTGGAAAAAGGCTATAGTCAAATTAAGTAGTGACAACTTACATCTTAATCTTTCTGTCAGTGGCTCATGAAATTGGGGCTGATTGTGACGTTTCCCAGAAGAGTGTTTCTATGTGTGCATCAGAAGCGCCATCCCGGGAAATTTATATCAAATAAGCTGAAACTCCGTCCATTAGGACCTCTCCTAGACTCTATCAGGCCTCATCAAAGCAACAAACTCCAAGCACTCCAATCACCCGATCTCTGAGTCGAATCCAGCACAACAACATCATGGAAGTAACGATAGGCAGCTCTACCTCGACCATCAGCCCAAAGAACATTTACTAACTAGACGACCATCTTTGTCGAAGTTGTATGAGAAAAAGAATTGAGGATCCTTCATCATCTTCTTCTCAACCATCAAAACAGTTGCATCGTTACCGGGCAGTCGCTTAGCTTTCTCCCTTCTATACTTGTCAACATGATTTCTAGCATCTTTACGGGTGAATGTAGCCTTCCCGTATCCACCAGCATGCTTAATGACAGTGGTAATATTCAACCAAGCGGGCATCGCATCATCATCATTTGTCTCCATCCAATTCTTTCTTAAAACGAAGAGGCGCGGAGCGATATGTGGTACTCAGATATGAACTGTCTGGTGTTAACACATGATTGTGCTCCAAATTCACTTTAGTAATAACTCTTCGATTTAGGAAACCCGGATCAGATATTGTTAACATTGCTTTGCATTCAGTACCAAGAACAGGCCTATTTCTCTCTGGTAATGGCGGCACATTACTCTCTCTACCGGCTTCTTGTGTTTGTTGCAAGCAAAGGAATCATGGTAAAATGCACCAGCCCTTTTTGTGGGTTGACCTTTTTACAATACCAAACCCTTTTCTCAACCCATAATCTTTGTAGAACTGGTACACATCATCAGAAGAGTTAAATTCCATACCAACCTCTGGTTCTAGAATCTCAGTGATACCTACATCATCGTATTCTGGATGGTCATCCTGTTGTGTAGCCTCTTGTGTACCCCCTAATACACCCTCTTCTCTACCTTCTTGTATACCATCTTGTCTACCCTCACTGGGATTGTCACTTGCACCAAAAAGAGCATTTCAATCATCTTCTTTTATTCTCAGCAACAACCACCGGTACGAGAGACGTATTCAGATCAAAATTCTTCACAATCCTAACAAGAAACACAAATATAGTATAATATTAATCAGGCTTTTTTTTACAGGAGAATTCAGAAAAATGTACAGACATGAAAGAATTATGTCAGTCAGATAGTTCATTAAGTGCATCAGGTGTTTATATAGGTGTCCTAGGTAGATATATCCTAGGTGTTTAGATATATCAACACGTGTACATATCAGTAAAATATTTAAGTGTTCATCATATGAATCAGGAATGTTTATTTTTTTCATAAAAAATCAGCACTAAATACATAACTAAATCCCTAAATCATAATCAACATAATATTCTTCATATACATGTCGTGTTTACATAAATCAAATAGTATTTTTCAAGCTGTAAAACATGTGTTTAGATGAAAAATATAGAATAATATGATCTACACAGACCGATCTATAACAAAACAGAGATATATTATCAACAAAACAAGATTTATATGAATAAACATCAATATAACCAGATGTATATCAGCAATCAGATCTACATAAGCAGATCTAACATAATAAAAAATCAGATGTAAAATAATCAAATCTCAGCATGTTTATTGTAGGAAAAGAAAGAAAAGAGATCAGTTGATGAATATCACGAAATTGAATTGAAATACTTGAATGAATACAAAACAACATGCTAGAACACAATAAAATTCTAAAAAAAAATAAACAGAAGAGGTAAATTAATCAACTAATTGATGAACAGATCTCAAAACATGCTGAATTGAACGATTTGCACAATAGAAAAGCTTGAATTGAAATGATCTGCACAATAGAAAAGTCAGAAAACATACCTAGATATATTTTTAAGATCAAAGGATGAAAATAAGCTTCAATTGAACGATTTAAACATCCAGAGAGTTGAATTACGCTGGAGGAGACACCAGAGGAGAAGCAGAGAGATCGCCAGTGAGAGAAAGAAGAGAGCATCGGAAGAAGAAAGATCGCCAGGGGAGAAAGAGAGATCGAGTGCCAGATGAGGAAAGAGCGAAATTCAAATCAGAGTAACGAGAAAAGGTCGGTAACGTACTACTCTTTCTTCCCTTCGTCCGCAAACGTACTATTCTACTCGTGGTGACGTCCGGAATATAATCCACTTTCCTCCCACTGAAGAACCGAATCAATATGAGACTTTGCTGTACCCAGGACCGTGACTGCTACCTCCTTATCCCATAGCTATGCTAACCCTCCAGGTTCCGGTATAGGGCCTAGCCACAAAACAACCTTTACTATAGCCAGCCAAGCTCTTTTGCAACTTCTTCCATTCACATTATTCATTCTAGCATGATAATATAGTCTTCTCCTTAATAAATAATCAAGCAAGAAATCAAGCTTAGCGCCCTCCAGTCTCGTTCGCTGTTATAGGCTTATGTTGGATGTCGCAACGTTTATATGTCTATATTTTTCCTGTTTTTTCCTATTCTAATCCGATTCCTACTTTCTATTCTGGATAACTTGTTAGAGCATTTAGCTAGCCTGGTATAGTAAAGTAAAGATTTTAAGGCTTGTGGAAGAATAGATTCGATTCGGAATTCGCCTACTAGTAACCATAGCCCAAACCACAAGTTTGGTATTTCTAGTCAAAAGGTATTTTTTTTACCCAGCTGAAATTCCTTTACTCCCCTGTCTTTCCCGGATCAGATTATGCTTTCTATGCCCCTTTCCCTTATTCTATTCAGGAAGTTATTTTCGCCGTCTTTCAAAATCCTTCTTTGACGAAAGACATAGCGTGTCACGCTGGAAAAAAACTAGAATATTTTCAACAAGTCAGTGTTCAAGTTCTATTATCTTGAAAGGCTTTCAATAGCATTACAGAAAGAGAAGCCAGAACCTACTACCAGTTGGCCAGCATCAAAGCAGAAGGAGCTTTACCCCAACCCAAAGTTTGGAATTAAAGAAAGACTCTATTAAAGAGCCGGGAGTTTAGATTTCATACATAGACTTTAGATTACTAATGAAGTCACCGGCATGTGATTATTAACACTTGCGCACAACTAAAAAATGCTCCCCTACTGAGCAATTTGGGAAATGGTTACTGGCAGTAGATGAAGTAAAGAGGGAGCCACTACACTAGTAGGCCAGCAAGTTTTCAAGCCACATGAGAGTGAATTTTCTTTCCATTTCAAAGCGGGAAAAGCGGGTAACGCGTTGCACAGGCTAATAGTTGACTGAGAATAGAATACCATACATATGGACCACGTAAGAATTCGATATTAAAACCCCACGCTTCAGACATAAGAGAGGAAAAAATGATAAAAGGTTTGAACAACCAACCTTACATAAGGCGCGCAGCGGTTCCTTACGTTTGGGAAAATCATTTTGTAAAGAAGGGTGCGTTGCATTTGGTCTAGCATCAATATCATATCCCTACCTCTCACTCATTGTTGCTTCTTTACGATGAGTTCTTTCTATTGGTAACTGCATTGCTTCACTCTGCTCCCAGCTTGCATTCACCCTCTACTTGACCATGACTCCGGGTACTGAGTTCTTCTTTCTTTTAGATGGGATTTTCCCCTGTCTAATCTGTTGACTTTGTTTCCAAGCTAGCTAGATATTACTCCGATATATATTACGGATAATTTCGAGCTAATTTTAGCAATTATGATACTGTCGTACCAGACCAAACAGTACCAGCACAAGAGAATTGGACGAGAAATTATAGAATTAAGGAAAGATAGAGAAGGAGAAAGAGACAGAGAAAAGAAGATTTCAAATCCAAATCAGAAGGAAGCTAGCCCAGCACACTTAACATAAATTTTAGTGTCAGCTGTTCAAATCTTTCACTG